AATTTATATGTTTCCACAAATAATTTAAATTCAATTTCTTGATCTTCAATTTTTGGAAATTTATGAAATTCTTCCGTCAAGCCCTGATTAATGAATCTATAAAATCCCTCAAATTGAATCTGACTAAATGCAGGTATTGTGTACATTCCCTCATTTCCATTCCGGAGCATCTTAATCTTAAGTTTCCTGTTTATCGAAAAAATCCCATTATTGACTCACTATTCATCGAACTATACGGATCGATCTAGCAATGATGGAATGTATATTCTGTTTACTGAATCACATGAAATTTCAGCCAACTCCATATATGTAATGTATTTTATACGTATGAACGGAAACGAGACGGAGGAATGAAGAGCATTTTCAACGCAAGTTCGAATTTGCGACAAGTACAAATGGAAATGAATTGATAAAACATTCCTGGAAAAAAATTCTATCACTTCCACTTATGGAGTCTTGTATAGACTATAAAAATTGATCCAATTTCTACCTATTATTATGATATTACAATCAGATTGGGTACCAAAAAAATAAATGGATTCAGGATGAAATCTGCTCTTTATGAATGAGATAAAGACAGAATAATCAGGAGCAGTATAGAATTTCCTTTTTTTAGCACACTTTAATGTTCAAAAAAGAATTCGCGGATTTTTTTTGGTAGTAGAATTTATAGATAGAATACGATTGAATTGCGTAATAGTAATAGGAGTAGTATTTATTAAGTACATGCCGATATACCTATCCGCATATCGCATCTTTTATCGTAATTTTACTTGTGGCAACAGAAGTCAGGTCGCACTATATCATAATTCCCATTTTCTATTCAAAATATTCAATGAAAAATTTAAGCACGATAATTCTCTATAGGGATATGTACATAAGAGAAAGACCCAATTCGGTATCTGTGTAACAATTTCTGTTCTGGGGTTTACATATACACATATATTTTGTTATAATTGAAATTGAAAAGGATTGATTATTGAAAATAATTGATACTGATTAGTCGTAAATCAATTTGATTTTGTTATACCATTAAAAAAACACAATTTGAGATACAAATTTAAGAACCGTTCACTAATTCTAAAGTAAAAATAGTTAATGGTTCCAATTTGCCCTGAATTTTTCGGTCTGTGACCGGAAATCTATTTTTTCTCTTTTCAATAGAAGGGGAAGGGAAGTTTTTAAGCAGTGTGTCTTTTGAGATACAATCAATCGAAGAGAATAATCTAAACTAGATCCAATAAAAAATAGGGATTAATTTTTGAAAAGGGATAAGTACAATGGGATTCAAGATCAAAAAAAATTAGTAATAGAATATGGATGGATAAAAATATTATCCATTTTTTTTGGATCGGATTTGGCGGCATGGCCAAGTGGTAAGGCGGGGGACTGCAAATCCTTTATCCCCAGTTCAAATCCGGGTGTCGCCTGATCAACAAAAGACTTGAAATTTATTATTCTGCTGATCTAACTCGACAAATTCTTGCCCCGCAAGAAGCAGAGGCAAACGACTAGGCCTGTCGATACTTGATTTTGAGAATCCATAATTCTATAAAAAAAAACTGTAAAATTTTTTTTTTCTCAAAATCTGGGTTCTGGGTACCGGTCCAAACCGGTACCAATAGGTATGAAGTAACCCTTACTTATTAATGATTGATTCGGACATTTATTTGATTTATGATATCAATTGAATCAAATAAATAGTGAGAGTAAATTCTGGGATTCAGAACTACGAAAGTAAGAGGTCGGAAATCTTAGTATCCAAAGGTTCCTAAAGGACACTCCATTTTTGCTACTAGGATTGAAGAAGAGATTATACGAAAGTCTATCAAGACTTCCTAATTATCTTACACTACCTATACTAAATACTAAAATAGTGTCTACTGACTCTGTCTGGAATTAGATTGAATAGAATAGGCTGATGGGAAATCAATTTAGAAGTTGTGGAAAGGACTGAAGATACTTTGTATCCAGACTCACGAGAGGTTTTGAGTACTCAAACATTCAATCAACATGGTTGGGCGGCTCTTATTTATAGAGTAAAAAAAAGTTGAAAAAAAAAATTCTTTGCCCGTGTAGGGAATTACAAAAAAAAGAATGGATGTAATAATGGTGGTGGTGTCTTACCATTCCATTCTTTCACAGAAAGAAAGACGTAAGCCTTAGATCAAATAAAATAGAGATATCTGATAGATGGTTATCTATCTTGATGGTATATTTTGACGTCTTTTGCTTATGAAAGAAAGGTAACAAACAATAGGTCTTACTATTTCTACATGTTCCATTAGGAGCATTCCTTTGCTATTTCCAAATAAAAGGTGTGTGTATCATATTTGTGCTTAATGCTTCCCGATTCTACCAGAAATTTTCTAATATAGGAACTTGTTACGAGTAGATTCATTGGATTAGTTCATCAATAGCCTTAAGTCAGAATCTTATTTTCTTTTGACTCTGCACCATTGATTCCACTATGATTATTGATCAATAATCAATAATGAAA